TCATATAAATCACTTAAAGGTAAATGCCTCAAAGAAATCCAACGAGTAACTAATAACCCTGTTATACAAAAAAAAGTAGCTATCATTCCTTTTTCTGACGAAGCGTAGAGTCCTATGATTTCATCGACTAATAAGATTATCAAATGAATTGTAATTACAATTGAAACGACCGAAAAGGATATATGAGTTAATATATGCTCTAAAGTTGAAAATATCATAAAAAAAAAATAAAGAAAAAAAAGGTCCCTAAATTATATAAGAATGGAAATCGGGAATTGAATTCATTCTATTATAGGTCTTATTCTTTTATATTTATAATATAAGAAAAATGCCATGCCGCCACTCGGACTCGAACCGAGATGCTCTAGCACTGCTTCCTAAGAGCAGCGTGTCTACCGATTTCACCATAGCGGCTTTCTCGAAATCATAATAACGTATTTTCATTCAATCGTCGAGATTGAAAGAATTACTTCAATGTAATATTTTTTAGGAAATAAAAAAAAAAAAAAAATGGTTTTGAAGTTAAAAACTAGGGATTTGAACCTTTCCCCAATAACAATCTCTATTATCATATTTTTTTTTTTTTTTTTTCTTTTATTATTTATTTAGTATTTAGTATTATTTATATTTTCATTTAAGGTGGCAATTTTTTTTATCAGTTTTATTTAATTTAACAATAGGATTTTTCGTAGGTTATGCTCTTCAAGTTTATATTCTGTAAAAATGTCGTAACTAGCTAGTTCTGGCTTCAATCCATGGATAAAAAAAAATGTTCGTTCGCATTTGCTTATTTTTTTAATGATTCATTTCTTTTCTTATTTATCTTATTTTTGAAATCGAAAACTCAAATCCGTTTTATGAAAGAAAAAAAAAAAAAAAAAAAATGGGATATTTTTATCGATCACAATTTTAGCACTACACCTAAGCGCTCCACTCAAAAAATTTATCGAAATATTTGCATAGCTTTCTATTAATTAATTCTTAGAGTTTTCGGTGTGTAGAGAATCTATGTTAGGATTTAGCAAACCAATTCAATTCGGTATTGTTAGGTATTGGGCGGGATATATTATAGATATATTCTATAATAAAAATAAAAAAGTTTTCATTTCTATCATAATTTGAATTGTATCGTACGTCACAAAAGAATTTCTAAATGAATATATATCTTGATTGATCTTCCCGTACAAGCAGGAAATCCTTTTTTAATGACTTATAATTGGCAGATTTTTCTCCTATAAACAAATATCCACCTAAATAAGATAATAAAAATAAGATAAGAAAAGGAACTTTCAAAATGAAAAGTGAGATTATAATTATATATAGTAATAATGATTTCAAGAAATAATAGTAATAGCTCAGACAATTACAAAATGAATTGTAAAACTTAATTAACTAATTTCATAATTTCAACGACTCATTAATTTTGAATAAAGAGTTGACTATTTGATCTTCTATACTTATAAAATGAAAATCGAATTTAGAAGAGAATTCAAGATTATTCTACAATATAGAGAATATATAATAAAATAAAAATGAAGAAAAAACTTTTTGTGTTGATGGGGATTCTTATTTTCCCCATCTCGAAAATGATAAAACAAAGATACTAAAAATAAAGGTAAAACCGTGTATTTTGTGTTTTGTTTATTCTTTTTTTTTTTCAAGTTTCTTCTTTTCTTTTTTCAAAGAGAAAAAAAAAAAAAGAGTGCCATTTATTATTTTATATTTATATAAAATAATAATTTTAAACGAAATTATACTAGGTTCTTTTTTGAGTTAAAACGATTCAGGTTATTACAATGTTTGATTATTTATTTGATTTGTCGCACAAAAAAACTTTTCGAATTCCCTGTAGAAAGAGATTTCGCTAACGAAAAAGCTTTCAACGCTGCCCGATACCCTTTACTTTTCCAAAGATTTTTACGAATCCGTTTTTTTGATAGAGAAGTACGTTTTTTTGGAACTGCCATTAAAAAATTAGAATAGATTATTCATTACTCTAGTTGGATGTGAAAGACATCTATTGTTCAAAACCAATTGTTCGTTACTATTTATTATCCATTTATTATTTTAATTATACTCCTTTCATAATATCAAAAAATCGCCTAAAATATTATTAGATTAGTAAGAACAAAAAAAAAAAAAGAAAATAATAATAAATAATATGTGATTATTGCAAAAAAAAAAATACAACAAAACAAAAAAAAGAGTCTGTTCGGTTATGTCATTGTCTATTTTCGTCGTGTTACATTTCTACATGGAATATACATGGAATAAAATAGATCGAAAAGTTTAACAACTCCACTTTTATCTGCACACCTAATTGTCATTTTAATGCGAATGAGACTAGTAGTTAAGTTGTTAAAGAATACATGATTTTAGAAAATAAAATTTGATAAAAGCAATTTTCCATTTTAGTAATTCTTTTTATTCATTTTTCAATTTGATGTGAAAATCAAGTTTCGATAGCATAGTCTTTCCTACAAACATAAATGGCTTCTATTGTAATGGAAAACAATGAATCAGTTCAAAAATGAATTGATTAATGATTATGAATAAACGAACTAAAATAAATAGCTCTTATTTTATTGGGTCAAGTTAGGGGTATGGGCTGTCTTTTATGGTTCATACTAAAATTGTGCTTTGGGGTATAATTATTTGTCCTTGCTCTATAGCTAGAAATTATTGTAATGCGTAAGCAATAATAATGAAAATTTTCATTTTCTATATCTCAAAAAATTTGACTTCAAATGAATATTTCACTAGTCATTTTATTTGGTCATATTATTTGAACAATTCTAACCTCTTTATTTCAACTATTTGAAGTAGTTGAAAAAATTCAGAATAATTAAGAATAGAAAATTCTATTTTAGTTTTGCATATTTCAATTGGTTATTAACTGACCCCTTTCAAAAGAGATAAGAGCTGGTGAATCAGAAACAATTAATTAGGAACAAAAGTTTTTTTTATGGAATATACATATCAATATTCATGGATCATACCTTTTATTTCACTTCCAGTTCCTATGTTAATAGGAGTGGGACTTCTACTTTTTCCGACGTCAACAAAAAACCTTGGACGGATGTGGTCTTTTCCTAGTGTTTTATTGTTAAGTATAGTTCTCATTTTCTCCGTTTTTCTGTCTCTTCAGCAAATAAATAGCAGTTATATCTATCAATATGTATGGTCTTGGACTATCAATAATGATTTTTCTTTAGAGTTCGGCTCCTTGATCGATCCACTTACTTCTATTATGTCAATATTAATCACTACTGTTGGAATTCTGGTTCTTATTTATAGTGACAATTATATGTCTCATGATCAAGGATATTTGAGATTTTTTGCTTATATGAGTTTTTTCAATACTTCAATGTTGGGATTAGTTACTAGTTCTAATTTGATACAAATTTATATTTTTTGGGAATTGGTTGGAATGTGTTCTTATCTATTAATAGGTTTTTGGTTCACACGACCTAGTGCGGCAAATGCTTGTCAAAAGGCTTTTGTAACTAATCGTGTGGGGGATTTTGGTTTATTATTAGGGATTTTAGGTCTTTATTGGACAACAGGTAGTTTTGAATTTCGGGATTTGTTTAAAATATTCAATAATTTAATTTATAATAATGAGGTTAATTTGGTATTTGTTACTTTGTGTGCCTTACTATTATTTGCCGGCGCAGTTGCTAAATCTGCTCAATTTCCCCTTCATGTATGGTTACCTGATGCCATGGAGGGACCTACCCCCATTTCCGCTCTTATACATGCTGCTACCATGGTAGCAGCGGGAATTTTTCTTGTCGCTCGGCTTCTTCCTCTTTTCATAGTCATACCTTACATAATGAATATAATCGCTTTGATAGGTATAATAACAGTACTATTCGGAGCTACTTTAGCTCTTGCTCAAAAAGATATTAAGAGAAGTTTAGCCTATTCTACAATGTCGCAATTGGGTTATATGATGTTAGCTTTGGGTATAGGGTCTTATCAAGCCGCTTTATTTCATTTGATTACTCATGCTTATTCGAAAGCGTTGTTGTTTTTAGGATCTGGGTCAATTATTCATTCAATGGAATCGGTTGTTGGATATTCTCCAGATAAAAGTCAGAATATGGTTCTTATGGGTGGTTTAACAAAGCATGTGCCAATTACAAAAAATGCTTTTTTATTAGGTACACTTTCTCTTTGTGGTATTCCACCTCTTGCCTGCTTTTGGTCCAAAGATAAAATTCTTCATGATAGTTGGTTGTATTCACCAATTTTCGCAATAATAGCCTGTTCCACCGCGGGATTAACCGCATTTTATATGTTTCGGATCTATTTACTTACTTTTGAAGGACATTTTAACCTTTATTTTAAAAATTACAGCGGAAAAACAAATAATTCCCTCTATTCAATATCTCTATGGGGTAAAGAAGGATCAAAAATGATTAAAAAAAACTTTCGTTTATTATCGTTATTAACAATGAAAAATAATCAAAGATCTTCTTCTTTTTGGAAAAAGAAATATCGAATTGAAAGTAATGTAAGAAATATGATACGGCCTTTTCTTACTATTCCCCATTTTGGTATGAAAACTCATTTTTCGTATCCCTATGAATCGGATAATACTATGCTATTTCCTATGTTTCTGTTAGCCCTATTTACTTTGTTTGTTGGATTCATAGGAATTCCTTTCAATGAATTCAATCAAGAAGGAATTTATTTGAATATATTAGACAAATGGTTAAATCCGTCTATAAACCTTTTACATCAAAGTTCAAATAATTCTGAAAATTGGTATGAATTTTTAAAAAATGCAACTTTTTCAGTCAGTATAGCTTATTTCGGAATATTTATAGCGTCTTTTTTCTATAAGCCTGCTTATTCATCTTTACAAAATTTTTACTTTCGTAATTCATTTGTTAAAAGTTTTCCTAAGAAAATTCTTTTGGAAAAAATCATAAATGTAATATATGATTGGTCATATAATCGTGGTTACATAGATGCTTTTTATAGAATATCCT